TTGGATTAAGATTACAGTGGACCGTTTTTCAATCATTCATCGAATGATAAATCACTACAAGTGACGGAGATATACGATTTAAATACCGGAAAATCCAATATTTGAAAATTGTATCTATAATGACTGGAAAAGTGGAAACAAGACCAGATATAATTTGATCATTATAAGCAAACCCAAAATCTTTGTACACAAAGCTAAGCAGAAGTTCCCAACCGTGGGGTGAATGGAATCCGATACATAAATCGGTTAATAAAAGAATAGAAAAAGCTTTGAGTGTGTCACTTAAGTTATATAAGAATTCCTGAACCCAAGAGTTAAAAAGAATAAGTTCTTTATTACCCAGAAGAGAATAACCACTTAGAATAACAAAATAGGTTAGATTTGTCGAGAAGTGTAAAATCGTATGAATACGATTCTCATTATGCATCTTGATCAATTGGATTGTTTCTTTTTGTATCCCTATACTCCATTTTTGAGGATGTGTCTCCGAAAATTCCTTTATCATTTCTTCCAACAAGAAAAGTTCTTTTAATTCTATGAATTTTTCTAGAATACTCTTTTCTTGAATATGATTCAAAAAAATTGCATATTTCCTAGTATTCCACCAATTTGTAATCCAAGATTCCATACTTTTTTGAAATAAAAGAGAGATCAACCAGGGTAAAAATACTATAGATGCAAGATATATAAGGGGAGTCAATTCTTTCTTTTTTGACATTTTTTTCATCTTTGAATTATTAATGAACCCACCCTATTCATCGATTCTATGTGATCTACTCTTTCGATCAAGCGTGAGTTCTATTACAAGATATGAATCCCCCCTTTTTTGTGATTCAGGGTTTAGCCTCTGATCCTACAAAGAATACATAAATAGAATAAGACTGTTTCGAATTTGAATAAGGAAATACTCATTTTTTTTTTTCAGATATCTTAATTAGTTAACTTTGAAATCCTTTCCCCCTTACGATGGATACCCGAACGAGCGAATTAAAATTAGCCAATCCCATTTCAAGACGAAATAAACCCCCTGAGCCCAAGACCAGTTGAAAAAAATTATGAAAAAAGTGTCATCATCAAAAAAAAATGGCAAAACAAGACGGAATTCCGGTAATTTTTACTTTTTTTGGTACTGAATTAAGTTGCGCGGAGTTCCATATTACGCATAAAACTTTTTTGCGGACAAAGCAGTTTTGTTTTATGGCTGTTCTATATAATATATCTCTGATCCGGTTTGGCTACAATGAGTCCTCTTATATTATAAAAAAAGAGGATTCAAAAGCTTTTTCCTTTTGATGAGAAAACATTTAGTTAGTTTATTTTTCAAAAGATTTCAATTGGTACGCGCAAGAAATAGGCCAATTCCGCAGCTTTTTGTTCAATTTCGCGTGGAGTCAAATTCTCATCAGTACGAGTCAAGGGAATGTCCCCCTGGCCGCGGATTTCCATATAAAGAACACGGCGGGCAGAAATACCCTCTTTAACTTCTATTTTTATGGACTGAATATCTTTCATAAGGAATCGGAGGAAAATGCGACGATTCTTTCCAGGAAATCCCCAACGAAAAATACACACTATTCCCCCCTTTCTATCGAATCGATCATAACCACTACCCACATTCCACGCAATTGTGCACCACAAATAGGAACTAATAAAGAGACCTGCGATACCATAGAAAGACATCACGATCCCTTGTGGAAAAAAAGAGATTTGCTGATATGGAAATAAAGCTATCAAATTCCTACCAAGATAACTGGAAGTTCCAACCAATAAAAATCCTACTGAACCTAAAAAAAGGATACAGGCCCAAGCGAAATTACTTATTTTTCGAGACCCTGTTATAAGTTCTATCCATATCTGTTCTGATCGCCAACTCATACTAGATCCAGTTGTATTTTATTGGAAGTGAAAGAATAAACAAAATAAATTTGACTTTACTCTTTTTTTTGTTTCCGAAGGAACTCTCATCAACTAGCCTTATTCTAATGTGAATCTTTAGGAGTCTTCGGAGGAAGCCACACCTTAGATCATATTATACTAAATAGATATCTGTGGTATGATCTAAATCTAAGTCTTGAAAAAAAATGAGATTTCATCCCGTCGGATCTAAAAAATCTTGTTTTTTTGAATATGAAGAAATAAAGAAGCCATTGCCATTGCCGGAAAAACTAGGCCCACTAAGGGCACAAAAATAGAGGGTAAGTTGTTGAGAGTTGTCATAGACTGGATACCTCGATTTAAGATTTGTACCTGTTATATATTGTTATAATTGTTATATAAGGTATTTTAGAATAAAATAATTCTATTTGGAATAAATTAGACTCTAATATAAGTGAATATATATATATAATAATTGAGTATCGAATAAGTGCAAAGAGGATAGAACTAACTAAATGGGCTTCGTTTTTTTAGCTTTCTACATAAACTATATGAATGATCCAACAGGGTTTATTAGTAATAATGACGATTATCGGTAAATTATAGAAGGATGCAAGACTCTATA